TTTCCAGACAAACCAGTTACAGTAAGACCGGCTGAAACACGTATGGGTTCGGGGAAAGGATCCCCTGAATATTGGGTAGCTGTTGTTAAACCGGGGCGAATACTATATGAAATGGGTGGAGTAACTGAAAATATAGCTAGAAGGGCTATTTTAATAGCAGCATCTAAAATGCCTATACGAACTCAATTTATTTTTTCGGGATAAAAATGTAGAACCGACAGAAATGAGTCTTAGGGATGAAACAAAACCGCAGGTTTCTTTTTTTGGCTAAAAAATATTTCTTTTATTTTCTTCATCCTTTGCATTGGAAGAATAGACTAAAAAATTGATATGATTCAACCGCAGACCCATTTAAATGTAGCGGATAACAGCGGGGCTCGAGAATTGATGTGTATTCGAATCATAGGAGCTAGTAATCGTCGATATGCTCATATCGGTGACGTTATTGTTGCTGTGATCAAAGAAGCAGTACCAAACATGCCCCTAGAAAAATCAGAAGTAGTCAGAGCTGTAATTGTTCGTACCTGTAAAGAACTTAAACGTGACAGCGGTATGATAATACGATATGATGACAATGCTGCAGTTGTAATTGATCAAGAAGGAAATCCAAAAGGAACTCGCATTTTTGGTGCAATCCCCCGGGAATTGAGACAATTAAATTTTACTAAAATAGTTTCATTAGCTCCCGAGGTATTATAAAAAAACGAGATCGTGATATCTTTGAGGTATTTTAAAAAATAGATTAAGAACTAGATTAATTCGTAGATTGTGTCTCACGCATATACCTTGAAAAATTCATATTTATAAACCAATAAAAAAAAGAAAAACATGTTGATTATATCCAATTTTGAGGCACCAATAATTTTAGTTCATCATGGGTAGAGACACTATTGCTGAGATAATAACCTCTATACGAAATGCTGATATGGATAGAAAAAGAGTTGTTCGCATAGCATCTACTAATATTACCGAAAATATTGTGAAAATACTTTTCAGAGAAGGTTTTATCGAAAACGTCAGAAAACATCGAGAAAAAAACAAATATTTTTTGACTTTAACCCTGCGGCATAGAAGGAATAGGCAAAGACCCTATAGAAATTTTTTAAATTTAAAACGGATCAGTCGACCCGGTCTACGAATCTATTCTAACTCTCAACGAATTCCTAGAATTTTAGGTGGTATGGGGATTGTAATTCTTTCTACTTCTCGAGGTATAATGACAGACCGGGAGGCTCGACTAGAAGGAATCGGCGGAGAAATTTTGTGTTATATATGGTAATCATTTTAATATCCAAATGGGCTCCGAAACCTCTTCCTATTTATAAAAAAAAAAAAGAGGATGAGTTGTCTAATATTGTTTCGCCTCCATTAGTTGATATTTCACGGGGGCTTTACTTGGAATGAAAGAACAAAAATGGATTCATGAAGGTTTAATTACCGAATCGCTCCCCAATGGCATGTTCCGGGTTCGGTTAGATAATGAAGATCTGATTATAGGTTATGTTTCAGGAAAGATCCGGCGTAGTTTTATACGGATACTGCCAGGAGATAAAGTCAAAATTGAAGTAAGTCGTTATGATTCAACTAGAGGACGTATTATTTATCGACTCCGAAACAAGGATTCGAAAGATTAGGTGATTGTTATTCAATACGATTCGAGATGAAAAATTGCAAGAAACTTATTTTCTACCAAAAAGTAGATTCAAAATTAAGATAAGGAATGACAAATATGAAAATAAGAGCTTCCGTTCGTAAAATTTGTGAAAAATGTCGACTAATCCGTAGGCGGGGGCGCATTATAGTAATTTGTTCCAACCCGAGACATAAACAAAGACAAGGATAATCAGACTTGCTAAAGGACTCAACGTAGAAATAACGAATCGGTTTTGACATGAAATGGATATATCCATATATTTCTAACTCATATTTATGAGATGATACAATATGGCAAAAGCTATACCGAGAACTGGTTCACGTAGGAATGTACGTATTGGTTTACGTAAGAGTGCACGTAGAATACCAAAAGGAGTTATTCATGTCCAAGCAAGTTTCAATAATACTATTGTAACGATTACAGATGTACGGGGTCGGGTGGTTTCCTGGTCCTCGGCCGGTACTTCTGGATTCAAGGGTACGAAAAGGGGAACACCCTTTGCCGCTCAAATGGCAGCATCAAATGCTATTCGTACAGTCGTAGATCAAGGTATGCAACGAGCAGAAGTGATGATAAAAGGCCCCGGTCTCGGAAGAGACGCAGCATTACGAGCTATTCGTAGAAGTGGTATACTATTAACTTTTGTACGCGATGTAACCCCTATGCCACATAATGGCTGTAGACCTCCGAAAAAAAGACGTGTGTAGAAATGAACAGTGAATAAATTTCAAGAGAAACAAGAGAAATAAATAATTCAATCAAATAAAATAATATTACTATGGTTCGAGAGAAAGTAACAGTATCTACTCGGACACTACAGTGGAAGTGTGTTGAATCAAGAATAGA